AATCAATGGATAGTTTTGGTCCTATTGAAAATACCAGTGGAAGCGAAGACCCGATTCTAACTGATATGGATAAAAACATTCATAGTTGGAGTGATACTGACAATTCTAGTTACAGTAATGTTGATTATTTAGTTGGCGTCAGAAACATCCGGAATTTCCTATCTGATAAAAGTTTTTTAGTTAGGGATAGTAACAGGAACAGTTATTCCATATATTTGGATATTGAAAAAAAAATTTTGGAGATTGGCAATGATCATTCTTTTCTAAGTGAACCAGATCGTTTTTTTTATAGTTATAGGAATTCTAGCTATCTGAATAATGTCTCTAAGAATGATGATCCCGATTATGATCATTACATGTATGATACCAAATTTAGTTGGAATAATAACATTAATAGTTGCATTGACAGTTATCTTCGTTCTCAAATCTGTATTGATAGTTACTTTTTAGGTGATAGTGACAAATACAATGACAGTTACTTTTATAGTTACATTTGTGGTAAGGGCAGAAATAGTAGTGAAAGCGAGAGTTCCAGTAGAATAACTAGCACAAATGATAGTGATTTAACTAGAAGAGAGAGTTCTAACGATCTGAATAAAACTAAAAAATACGATCTCAATAAAACTCTAAAATACAAGCATTTGTGGATTGAGTGCGAAAATTGTTATGGATTAAATTATAAGAAATTTTTGAAATCAAAAATGAATATTTGTGAACACTGTGGATATCATTTGAAAATGAGCAGTTCAGATAGAATCGAACTTTCGATTGATCCCGGTACTTGGAATCCTATGGATGAAGACATGGTCTCTCTGGATCTCATTGAAATTGATTCGGAAGAGGAACCTGAACCTTATAAAGATCGTATTGATTCTTATCAAAAAAAGACAGGATTAACTGAGGCTGTTCAAACAGGCACAGGTCAACTAAACGGTATTCCTGTAGCAATTGGGGTTATGGATTTTCAGTTTATGGGGGGTAGTATGGGATCCGTAGTAGGTGAGAAAATCACCCGTTTGGTCGAATATGCTACCAATCAATTTTTACCTCTTATTCTAGTATGTGCTTCCGGAGGAGCACGGATGCAAGAAGGAAGTTTGAGCTTGATGCAAATGGCTAAAATATCTTCTGCTTTATATGATTATCAAAAAAAGAAAAAGTTATTCTATGTATCAATCCTTACATCTCCTACTACTGGGGGGGTAACAGCTAGTTTTGGTATGTTGGGGGATATCATTATTGCCGAACCCAATGCTTACGTTGCATTTGCGGGTAAAAGAGTAATTGAACAAACGTTGAATAAGACAATATCCGAAGATTCACAAGCGGCTGAATATTTATTTCATAAAGGCTTATTTGATTCAATCGTACCGCGTAATCCTTTAAAGAGGGTTCTGGGTGAGTTATTTCAGCTCCATGCTTTCTTTCCTTTGACTCCAAATTGTAAATAAAGCAGATAAAATTCTTTTTTTTGAATTCTTTTATTAGGATTGTGGCGAGTGAGTAGTTATTTAGTTTCTAGGAATCAAAAGAGAATTTATTCTTTTCTTTGGAAACATAAGATTTAACTACAGAAAGAATCATACGGATAATTTTTTTTTACCGATATTCCTGATTAGGAATCAGAAAACTAAATAAAAAAAAAAAAGCGACTTCTTTCTTCCGTGAAATTAGACAAGAGTCTTGCATTTTTCTACATCTCCCCCCCCCGAGAATCCCTACTTTTTTTACTAAGAATCCTTGTTATTTACTTATATTATAAATAATTTTTCAAGAATTTGTAAGAAAAAAGTCTTTTTTTAACCTCAAATAAAATGAATTATGAGACAAAAATAAAAGTAGAAGACACAAAAGCAAGGTAATAAGAAAATAATAGAAGAATAGTAAGAATAATAAAAAGGTGTATTATCATACATATGTTTCTTGTAGAAATAGAAAGAAAAAATCAATTCATTTAGTTAGTTTTACATTCCTTAGAAATTCCTTAGAATTTTTGATTCTATTTGTTTGTACTCTTTATTATATTATTTCTTAATATTATTTATTTATTGTATACTCAATATATATATTAGTAACTCAATATATATATTAGTATATATATATATATTATCTATATTTATATATTATCTATATTCATTATTATTTTATTATTATACATATATATTCACTTACCTATACTTAGTATAATTTTAAAAATATACTTAGTATAAGTATATATGAATTCTAGTGATTATAGACTATCTTTATAACAATATATTATAACAATATAAGAATAATCAAATCAAAATATTCAATTAATAAAAAAAAAAAAAAATAACAGGTACAAATATTAAATCGAGGTACCCATTCTATGACAACTTTCAGCAACTTACCCTCCATTTTTGTTCCTTTAGTGGGCCTAGTATTTCCGGCAATTGCAATGGCTTCTTTATTTCTTCATGTTCAAAAAAACAAGATTTTTTAGATACGGGCAGTAGGGACAAATCGCATATATATATATATAGATATCTATTTGAATCTGGAAGGAATTCGATGAATTCCTCCTAAAGGTTTCGATCAAAATAGTGCTAGTTGATGAAAGTTACTTCGGAAACAAAGATAAAGTAAAGTAAAATTCATTTTTATTTGGGTTATTTATTCTCCCAATTCCAATAAAATAGAACTGGATCTAATATGAGTTGTCGATCAGAACGTATATGGATAGAACTTCTAACGGGGTCTCGAAAAACAAGTAATTTCTGCTGGGCCTTTATCCTTTTTTTAGGTTCATTAGGGTTCGTATTGGTTGGAACTTCCAGTTATCTTGGTGGGAATTTATTATCTTTATTTCCGTCTCAGCAAATTCTTTTTTTTCCACAAGGGATCGTGATGTCTTTCTATGGAATCGCGGGTCTCTTTATTAGTTCCTATTTGTGGTGTACAATTTCGTGGAATGTGGGTAGTGGTTATGATCGATTTGATAGAAAAGAGGGAATAGTGTGTATTTTTCGTTGGGGATTTCCTGGAAAAAATCGTCGTATTTTTCTCCGATTCCTTATGAAAGACATTCAGTCCATCCGAATAGAAGTTAAAGAGGGTATTTATACTCGTCGTGTCCTTTATATGGAAATCATAGGACAGGGGGCCGTTCCCTTGACTCGTACTGACGAGAATTTGACTCCACGAGAAATTGAACAAAAAGCTGCGGAATTGGCCTATTTCTTGCGTGTACCAATTGAAGTATTTTGAAAAAAAAAAATGAACTGAAAAAAGAATGCTTTCTTAGGGAAAATAATCTTTTTTTTTTTTTCGAAATTTGGATATTTTGATAGAAAGGACGTTCTTTGGTTTTGAAATCCGACTAATATTCATTACGAAAAGTGTGCTCTTTCGTGCATTCATCAAAAAGAGTAATTTGCTTCGAATCTTAGCAATTAATATCTTTATCTTTGGAAACAATATTTTTTTCTTTATTCGAATTGGCAGTAGACTCTTTTGCTTTCTTATTCTATTTCGGTTTCTGTATTCTTTCTAAATTTAAGGAGTAACTCCCGAATTGCAAATAAAAAACGGGGGAATAGCTATCGATTTTTATTTTATATAGGCTCTATGACTTGTAATAGAACTTATGCTTGATATAAATATAATTATCATATAGAGTTGACGAATGAGGTGAAGCTGAGTTCATTAAAGAGGAAAATGGCAAAAAAGAAAGCATTCATTCCCCTTCTATATCTTACATCTATAGTCTTTTTTCCCTGGTGGATCTCTTTCGTATTTAAGAAAAGTCTGCAATCTTGGGTTACTAATTGGTGGAATACTCGGCAATCCGAAATTTTCTTGAATGATATTCAAGAAAAGAGTATTCTAAAAAATTTCATCGAATTTGAGGAACTGTTCCTTTTGGATGAAATGCTAAAGGAATACCCGGAAACACGTTTACAAAACCTTCGTATCGGAATCTACAAAGAAACCATCCAATTGATCAAGACACACAACGAAGATCGTATCCATACGATTTTGCATTTCTGGACAAATATAATCTCTTTCGTTATTCTAAGTGGTTATTCTATTCTAGGTAATCAAGAACTTATTATTCTGAACTCTTGGGTTCAAGAATTCCTATATAACTTAAGTGACACAATAAAAGTTTTTTCTATTCTTTTATTAACTGATTTATGTATAGGATTTCATTCGACCCATGGTTGGGAACTAATGATTGGTTCTGTCTATAAAGATTTTGGATTTGCTCAGAATGATCAAATTATATCCGGTCTTGTTTCCACTTTTCCAGTCATTTTAGATACAATTTTCAAATATTGGATTTTCCGTTATTTAAATCGCGTATCTCCGTCACTTGTAGTGATTTATCATTCAATGAATGACTAAAAAAAGGATCTACTGATCCAATTCTCAAGTTTGCTATTTTGTATAAAAGCTAAACATTCAAAAATTGACTTATTCTTTCTTTTCTTTCTACCCACCCGGGGGTTCTTCCTATATTTGAGGAAAATTATTTCAGTAATTCAGTAAATAGCAGAATCATGAATAGGTAACTATACCAGTGACCTACCTAATTTTATTGTAGAAATTTTCAGGATCAATGATTGGACCATGCAAACTAGAAATGCCTTTTCTTGGATAAAGGAAGAGATTACTCGATCCATTTCCGTATCGCTCATGATATATATAATAACTCGAGCACCCATTTCCAATGCATATCCCATTTTTGCACAGCAGGGTTATGAAAATCCGCGAGAAGCAACTGGCCGTATTGTATGTGCCAATTGCCATTTAGCTAATAAGCCCGTGGATATCGAGGTTCCACAAGCGGTACTTCCTGATACTGTATTTGAAGCAGTTGTTCGAATTCCTTATGATATGCAAGTGAAACAAGTTCTTGCTAATGGTAAAAAGGGGGCTTTGAATGTGGGGGCTGTTCTTATTTTACCGGAGGGTTTTGAATTGGCCCCACCCGATCGTATTTCGCCTGAGATTAAAGAAAAGATAGGCAATCTGTC